AGGTTCCTATAGGATTCCCCCCCTCCAAATCGGACATGAAGGTTTCCTCTCATCCGGCTCAAGTAGTTCCCCAAAATAACTATAAAGAAGGGGGTTCTCACTCTCAAACTTTGTTCTAGAAAACCCCAAAAGATCTACTCCTTACTCAAGTTCCCAGTCAGGACCAACCAACATTTCATTGAATCCTTTTTTATTTAGATCTTTTATTTCGATTTTCTGAATTCCTTATTCGATTACGACAGAGATGAAATGTGCAGTTCTTGAGTAGTCTACTTCCCTTTGAATGATGAATCCCCTTAAAATAAAAAGAATTCCTTGGAACTCATAAGGGATTTACTTGTCTATGTATCGTTCGATTCGATCTTTTAGGTCCCTACTTCACCTCGACGGTTATGACATGATGACCTTAATAAAAGCCTATATGCGATGAATAGACCCCTGTAACCATGGCATCTTTGCTTACTTGAACAGAATTTCTTTAGAAAGGAAATGGTTAATTCCACGAAAGAAGTCTTTTTCACGAGGTACAACTAGCAATTCCAATTTCTCTGTTATGGAATCGACCATAGATCAATTACCCTTTTTATTTGGGAGTATTGAATACACCCATAATTCTGAGCTTCATGTTACTCCTACCAAGAGACATGTCAGAGTCGGGGCATCCCAATAGGATTGAATGGGATGACAGTTTTTCATTCCCAATCTGTAAAATCATAATTTTGATCAAATCACACATCGCAGTATACTAGGCCTTCTAATTCTTTAAGAGGTTTATCTAAAAGATTCGCGATATAACTAGGAAGACGTTTCAAATACCACACATGAGTTACTGCACATGCCAGTTTGATGTATCCCATTTGATATCTTCGTATCCGAGAATCAACAAATTCGACTCCGCATTGTTCACAAAATTTCGGGTCTTCTTTTTCATCTCCGATTACTCGATAATTTCCACAAGCACAAATTCCACTCTTTATAGGACCAAAAATTCTTTCACAAAACAAGCCATCCTTTTCCGGTTTATTGGTTTTGTAATGAAAAGTATAGGGTTTTGTCACCTCTCCAACGATCTCTCCGTTAGGTAGTATTTTATTGGCCCAAGCACTTATTTGTTCAGGAGAAACTAATCCAATTCGAAGTTGTTGATGTTTATACCGGTCGATCATAGAAGAAAAATTTTGATTCATTCCGATCAAGCTTCCTTCCTATTCATCTGGAAGTTCTTCTCAGATACAAGGAAATGATTCAATTCTAGAGCCAAAGATCGTAGTTCTCGAACGAGCAATCGAAAGGATTCTGGAGCACCCTCGGGTTTAGGTATTGTTCCTCCAATGATCGTAGTCCCAAGTACTTCCTGACGAGCTTTAATATGATCCGATTTATACGTAAGCATCTCTTGTAAAATATGAGCAACACCAAAACCCTCTAGAGCCCAAACTTCCATTTCTCCTACCCGTTGCCCCCCCCGCCTGGCCCTTCCTCTAAGGGGTTGTTGGGTAACAAGCGCATAATGGCCACTGGAACGCCCATGGATTTTATCATCAACTTGATGAATTAATTTCAGGATATAGGACTTTCCTATTATAACAGGTTGTTCAAAAGGATCTCCCGTTCTTCCATCAAATATTCTGCTTTTTCCCGGATACTCGGGTTCAAATACCCATGGATTCGCTGTTTGCTTACTAGCTTCATATAATTCAGAAAACACTAGTTTTCTCGAAGCCTCTTGTTCATATCTCTCATCAAAGGGTGCTATTCGATAATGCCTCTTTAGCAGATCCCCAGCTAACCCGAGCGAACATTCAAATATCTGTCCTACATTCATTCGTGAAGGTACTCCTAATGGGTTGAAGACCATATCAACAGGTGTTCCATCTTGCAAATAAGGCATATCTTGTCTAGGCAAAATTTTGGAAATGATACCTTTATTCCCATGTCTTCCAGCGACTTTATCACCCACTTTGATTTCACGTTTCTGTGAAATATATACACGAATCTTTTCTGGATTATAACCAGAACCCCCCTTTTTCTGGATCCATCTCACATCAATAACTCGACCTCGTGCACCTATAGGTAATTTTAGACAAGTTTCCTTTGCAGTGGATACCTGAATACCAAGTATGGCTCTTAATAATCTATCTTCCGGGGCATACGATGATTCATTCGTCATCTGAGGTGTTAATTTACCCACTAAAATATCGCCTGTTTCTACCCAAGATCCTAGCATCACAATTCCATTTCTGTCTAAATTGCGGAGTAAATGGGCTTCTAAATGCGGTATTTCATTAGTGATCTTTTCTGGTCCTTGGCTTGTTACATGAGTCTGAATTTCATATTTCCGTATGTGAAAAGAAGTATAAATATCTCCATATACCAGACGTTCGCTAACGAGGACCGCGTCTTCAAAATTGTAGCCTTCCCATGGCATATAAGCTACTAATACGTTTTTTCCCAAAGCGAGTTCGCCACCAACTGTAGCAAGACCATTCGCTAAAACTTGTCCCCTTTTAATGAAGTTACCGCGCTGAACCTGGGATTTTTGCTGCATACAAGTATTTTTGTTAGAACGTTGATACCTAAGCAATGGAATGCTTAGAGTGTCCCCATTCGCTGATAAAATGATCTTTTCGGTATCGGTATAAATGATCTTTCCCTCGTGTTCGGCTATAGCCGAAACCCCCGAATCTAGAGCCACTTGACGTTCCAACCCAGTTCCAACAATGCACTTCTCGGATTGAAAAAGGGGAACTGCTTGACGTTGCATATTAGAACTCATTAAAGCACGATTCGCATCATTGTGCTCAATAAAAGGAATGAGGGAAGCTCCAATAGAAAAATATTGGAATGGAAAAATGCTTCGAAGATGAATTTGTTCCCATGCGATAGTCAGGTATTCTTGACGGTATCTAGCTGGAACAACCTGCTCTTCCTGAATTCCCTGATTCAATGCCAAAGAATTGCCTGCAGATACCATATAGTATTCATCTCTACTTGGTGATAAATAAACCACCCCTACCTCTTTTGATCGCTCAGAAATTTCAAAAAATGGGCTTTCTAGAGATCCCCAATGGCCAATCCTAGCATGAATGGCTAAGGATCCAATAAGCCCAACATTGATTCCTTCAGACGTGTCAATTGGGCAAATACGCCCATAGTGACTAGGATGGATATCTCGTATCCGAAAACTCGCAGTTCGCCCCGTCAATCCTCCAGGACCCAAATAACTAAATTTCCGCCCATGAACTATTTGGGTCAATGGATTAGTTTGATCCAAAACATGAGATAAGGGGTGTAGGCCGAAAAACGCTTCATAAGCGGTTGTTAATGGAGTTGAAGTTACCAAATTTTTGGGGGACGGGATCAATTTATGCCTAATTGCGCCACATATAGTTACTCGAACCGCCTGTTCTAAACGAACCAGAGCCAATCCAAATTGATCTTGTAACAGATCCGCTACAGAACGAATACGCTTATTTTTCAAGTGATTCATATCGTCAAGTGTACCCATTCCAAATTTCATTCCGATCAAATGATCCGCAGCTGCCAATACATCTCGAGGTAACAAAAATGTATTGTTCTGAGGTATATCAAGATTCAGTCTCCGGTTCATATTTCGTCGACCAATCCTTCCTAATTCACATCTTTGTTGAAAAAATTTATTTTGTAATTCCTCACATAAGGACTCAGAAAATACCGGATCCCCTCCTACACACGCAAATTGTTGATAAAATTCCAAAATGGCATTTTCTTTTGACCCAATCCTTGTGTTCTCCTTATCATTCGGGAAAGACAAGAAAATTTCAGGGTAGCAAACATTATCTAGAATTTCTCTTAGATTCGAACCCATAGCCGATAATGGAACTAGAATAGATATTTTTTGTTTCCTACTCACACGAGCCCATATCCTTGCTTTTCGATCAATCTCTAATTCTGATCTTCCCCCCCAATCCGATATTATAGTGCCGATATAGACAGAAATTCCGTTATGGTCCAATTCTGAACGGTAATAAATACCGGGACTTTGCAATATTTGATTGATCACAATTCTGTATATTCCATTTACTATAAAGGTTCCCAGGGAATTCATCAGAGGAATGTTTCCAATAAATATGGTTTGTTCTTGCATATTCCTACCGGTTTTCCAAATTAATCCCGCAGGTACATATAATTCAGAAGAATATGTAAGTGATTCATACACAGCATCTCTTTCTTTTATCAAGGGTTCTACCAATTGATATGTTTCCGCAAATAGTCGAAATTCCATTTCTTGATCTGTATCTTCAATTTTTGGAAACTTATAAAGTTCTTCCATCAATCCCTGATCAATGAACCTACAAAAGCCCTCAAATTGTATCTGATTAAACCCAGGTATTGTAAACATTCCCTCATTTCCATCCCGGAGCATCTTATGTTTCCCATTTATCGAAAAAATCCCACTATTGACTCATTCTTCATCGAACCATATGGATCGATCTAGCAATGATGGAATGTCTATTCGGTTTACTGAATCACATGAAATTTTACACAACCCCATATCATATATGTAATGTATGAAATATGTCTGAGCGGAGGAATAAAGAGAAAAATTTCGACTTAAATTCGAATTTGCAACAGATACAAATTAATAAAACATTCCCGGACATAGAATTCTGTCAATTTGACTTGTGGAGTCTTGGATCGAATCTCAAAAGTCATCCAATTAATATTGAATATTAGGTTATAATATTACGATCCAATGGGGTACCAGAAAAAAGAAATGATTCAAGATTAGATCTCTTCTCTATGAATGAGATAAAGCCAGAATAATCAGGAACAGGGTAGAATAGGCTTTTTTAGCACTTCACTTTTTCTTAACTTTTTTCCACGATTCCATTGTTCAAAAAAGGATTCGCAGAGAAGTAAAGAAACACTTTTACGCATTTATGTAAAAGGAGTTATATTTTTTAAGTTAAGCACACGCAGATATAGTTATCTAAATATCCACATACCCCCTCAGTTCCACTTGGGGCAACACCGACCATGCTATATCAGTTATATTCAATGAAAAGTGGAAGCACGATACTTCCCTTAATTCCCGAGAGGCCTATATAGATCAGTGACTTGATTAGATATATCTGTGTAACAATTTCTGTTCTGGGGTTTACATATATACATAATTGTTGTTATACTGGAAAGTGAATTGAAAAAGATTTATTATTGCAAAAAATGTATACTGATTAGTTGGGTATCAACCGAATTTTATTATGCATTAAGGAAACATAATTTTAGATCCAAGAAACTCTCATGAATTCAAGTTAATAGTTAATGGTTCCAACTTGTGCCTGCGTTTTTTTCTGTAACGGAAAATCCACATTTTCTATTTTAATAGAAACAAGGCAGGAAGTTTTTAGGTGTTGTATATTTTGAAATTTTCGATACTATATAATCCATCGACGGGAATCCGCCGGATCCAAAAACAAAGGAAGGGTTTTTTTGATGTTTCGGAAAAGGGTAAGGAAAACGGAATTCAAGACGCAAATCCAATCAAAAAAGGATTTAAGTAAGCACCCCCAAAAAAAGATTTCCATCTATTTTTTATTTTGGCGACATGGCCGAGCGGTAAGGCGGGGGACTGCAAATCCTTTTTCCCCAGTTCAAATCTGGGTGTCGCCTAATCAACAAAAAACTCGAAATACCTTAATTCTTTCTTCGGATATAACTTGCTGAATTTTTCCCCCGCAGAGGCGGAGGAAAAAGACGCCGGTACTTGCTTTTTTGAAAAATAAATAGGTAGGCTCTAGAAAGGACCCTCAATCCTTGTGCCTAGGCTCCAAGGGAGGATTATAGTATAGAATAGAAAGATCTAGCTATCAAGACTTCCCGATTCCCTTCCACTACTAGTGTAGTGTGTACTGACTTAGTTTTGGTTTCAATTGAATAGTCGGATGGGAAATCCAATTATTCGTTGTAGTGTGAAAGGAGTGGAAGATACCTTGTACACATACTTACGTATGTATATCAATGATCAGATATACAATCAATAGTGGATTGGATAGATAATTGCCTTTTTTTTTTCTTTTTTAGAATAAGCGGATGGTTAAAAAACAATTCTTTCTTTTCGGTATCGGTAACCGCCGTCAAGAATGTAATAGGATGTTCCCCGATTATCTCACAGATACAGTCGGGAGATAGTCAGTATAAATATTAGATCAACGGAGATATGAGGCAGTTCATTGTATATTGTATAAGGTTGTGTTTTTTGCTTATGGTATGTAAGGTCAACAAAAAACCCAATAGGTTCTTCCATTAATAACAACATTATACCAAGGGAGTAACTGGGCCTCTTGCTTTTGCTTACTGCTTCCCGATTGGATCCTAAATCATATAGCATTTTGTTATGGGTGAGTTTATTGAATTGGTTCATCAATAGCCTTTATGTTTGGTTCGAACCCCTTTTTGACTATGCGCCATTGATTCCACTATTATTAGTGATCAATAATGGAAGAATTTCTTCATATTCATAGAGATGGGGGACATAATTCACATGGATATAGTAAGTCTTGCTTGGGCTGCTTTAATGGTAGTCTTTACATTTTCTCTTTCCCTTGTAGTATGGGGAAGAAGTGGGCTCTAGAGGTACTACTAATTGAGTTGAGTAATCAAACTGTATCAATTGTTTCATATATAGTTTTGCAAAGCGTTTCTAAAAAAAGTCTCTCCATTTCCAAATTATACTGGAATCCCACAATGTAAAATAACCTTTTTCAACCAAAAAATGGAAGATGACAATGCAATGAGGCCCCTGTATTTGAAAAGTAAAAGAGATCTAGATCTCTTTACTTTTCAAATCGACCTCTTTAGGGTTTAAAGAGGAAGTGCTTCTATTATTCTGTAATTACGTAGATATGTACTTTCTATCGGAGGCAACATAGATCGAGTCATTGTCCAACGAAGTACTATGCAAAATAAGATCTTGCCTTGGTCGATTCATATATTGCGCGCTTTCCCTTTGCTTTGTTTTTTTATTATTAATATTTTATATAATTGATTTGATTGGATCGAGGAATGCAGGATCCATATTGGAAAGAATATGAAATCTAGTAATTCTAAACGTAAGAGGTAAGAGTGACATTAGATTAGTTCGGATTGATTGGAATCAATCCAAATCAAAATCAAATGGATGCAGAAAAAAACTAGAATTGGTGTGATATTTCTATGTATGTACATTACATATAGGTAATGTATATGTAAATATATAAAGTTACATATTATAGATTGATCTATATTAATATTAATCCTCGATCTTTATCCAGTACAACTTTATATAATACATACAATAATCGATAGTGTGGTAGAAAGGTTCATATATTTCTTTCTACCATACTATCGGATCTCATATACTGCTGATTTTAGTCGGCTCATTTCAGTTAAGACGTGGAATTTGAATCCCTTTCATTTCTTCAATTATTGTTTCATATAAGAACTAAGAAGTCAAGCTTCATTCAAATTAATCATTTTGGCTGGCTGTTTTTACGTATATGATAAGTAAAAAAGCAGTAGGAACTAGAATGAACAGTGCAGTAGCAATAAATGCGAGAATATTGACTTCCATAATCTTATCGTTTTTTTACTTCAAAATAACTCGGGATCTAATCCCATAGAGATGATAAATCTTCTCTTGTAAATTCAATGAGATGAATTGCATCCCGATGATATTTGATATTGAATCGGATTCATATCATGAATAACAATATCTGAACTAGCAAGTCGATTCATCTTCGAGAATTGAATAGTATAACATAGGAAGATCTTTTATCCATAACAAATCCAAAAATTGGATTCCTCGTCGAATCCATTTAATTTTTCATTTTTTTTCAAGTAGGAAGAAAAAAAGATTGCTCAGTCCCTCACTAAGAAATAGGAAAGAGGTTTTTTTGATCTCTTTTTTATGAATATCCTCTTTCATTAGATTAGGATTGGGACACATCTATAAAAAACTCGGTCTTATTTTTGAATGAGATAGATTGTTTCCAATTAGGACTTGAGGTTGTACAAAACCGGAACTCAAAAGGGAGAGAGTTTGAATCTAAAAAATATTCCTGTCGGGGTAACTATGTTAAGGTTAACTTCATTTTGTATCGTACAATAAACGAATCCAATTTGGGTATGTGAGACCAGGAAAGAGAAGGGTAGTCTATTCCATTCCATGGATCATGAATTTAAAAAGCTAGATCAGTATGGTCTAACTTGGAATCCTTAATATGGGACTACCAACAATTGTACCAATCTACATATGTCTCTCCCCAATCAATTGATACTAGTTGAAGTAACGGAAATTCCGGCATTTGCTCGGTGCGAAATCCGAAACGAAAAAGGAAAGACAAAAGCAATAAGGATCTCCCTCCGGGAATTAGATCCTACTTCTTGTCCCTCCTCTTCGCAGAAAATCGGGGGATGAATGAATGGATTCATCGGATCTTAGGTCGGGACTGACGGGGCTCGAACCCGCAGCTTCCGCCTTGACAGGGCGGTGCTCTGACCAATTGAACTACAATCCCCAGGAAATAAGGTGTACAGCATAGCAGGCGGATTATTATCATTTTACTCAAACCATTTCTATTTAGAAACTGTAAGAGAGACACGAGCAATATATGGATATTCACACGGATATGGACTTTAGTGAGAAGGACAACACGTATTACTAGTAATTATATTGTCAAATTGGTTGATAATAAATCTTTCAATGAAAAAAATATTTGTTCTTTATCCCTTCCTTCTATGTCGAGATCATGATATGAATCGAGATGATTAGAAAGAGCAAAGTGGGAACAACTAAAAAAAATTAAGTATATAACAGAAAAATGGATTCTTTTCTAGATTTCTACACATCCGGCGTTTTTTGGGGCCAAATTTCTTATAGCATCTCTCTCATGATGGATCGGCGAATTATTGGGCCGAGCTGGATTTGAACCAGCGTAGACATATTGCCAACGAATTTACAGTCCGTCCCCATTAACCACTCGGGCATCGACCCAGGAAGAAGCCATTATAGACTTATGGATAATCCACGATCAACTTCCTTTCGTAGTACCTTACCCCCAGGGGAAGTCGAATCCCCGCTGCCTCCTTGAAAGAGAGATGTCCTAAACCACTAGACGATGGGGGCATCCCCGCCCGATCGACTACTATGTTCATAGTATGAACAGTTTTTTGGAATTGTCAATATATTAGAATTAATGTAATCTTATGACTAGATCCGAATAATCTTTCCGTCTTTCATGATTCCATCATTTTTTTGATTGATTCAAAAAGGATGATGTAGAACTTGTAAATCTGGGAAGGGGTCAACAAGTAATCTAACAATCGTTTGATATAGAAAAAAGGGATTGTTCCTCAACGAGTCACTATGTATATATAGAATAATATAATAATATTCTATATATAATATACATAGATTGTATACATAGATATATCTTATCTATATATCTATTATTATTATATATTATTATATTTATTATACATTGTATACATAGGTAGATGGTAGGTATATGCAGTAGACTGATAGTGTCTAGTGATGCATTCAGGAATTGAATCAAATGGGCCTTTTTAACTCAGCGGTAGAGTAACGCCATGGTAAGGCGTAAGTCATCGGTTCAAATCCGATAAGAGGCTTTTTCTACAAAACTCCAGTCTGAGTCTTCATTTTGGAGTGGAAACTAGAGAGATTCTTGATCTTTGTAATAAAAAAGTAAAAATCTGCATAAATAATAAGTTCTCATTATCATTATATAGTAGAGTAGTATAGTTATAAAATGGAACATTTGTTCATTATAATGATAAGTCATACCACTTATTGGTAGTCCGACTATGTCACTACAGGCTATCCTCCGACTCATGTTTCATTATTGAATATTTTTGGTGCTGGGACATAGATATTCTATCTACCCGATCCCAATTATGAATCGGCAAATCCTCTTACCTCTCCATTATTCCAATCAAATCCAACGTAAAGATAAAAAAT